GGATAAGACTAATTAATTGCTTTTTTATTGAATCCCATCCGAGCGAGATTCAATTACTTGATCCAGAATTCAACTATAGATCCAAGAGATTTTATTCTATTTGATGTTTCATCGAATCATGTGATGAATACATGGAACTTTTATCCGGAACTACACTTAACTATCTATCAATTTTCGATTTTCTATCCTTTCCTTATCTCCTGTCTTAGTCTGAGATAGAGAGAGGCATATCTTACTATAATACTATAATAAAATAATACGTGAATTGATGAGTAAAAGTTGAAGAGAGGTGTTTCCTATTTTTAGCGGTACAAATAAGTTCCTGGGGTATTAGAGCATTACCTCATTAGAATATAATGAAGTAAGGGTTGTTCATCAAAGGTGAGTGAAGAGGAAAATAGATAGGAATCGCGAAAGATAGAAAGCTTTGTGGGATTTAGTCACACCATTAGATTCTATTGACAATTCCAAAAAACTGTTCATACTATGAATGAGCATAGTATGGTGGCGATCCGAGCAGGTATGCCCCCATGGTCAAAAGGTGGATGACATTTCCCTTTCACGGAAGTAGTGGGGATTCGATTTCCCCTGGGGGTAGGGTACTATGAGAGGAAGTTGCTCATGGATTATCAATAAGTTTCGAATTGATTCTTCCTGGGTCGATGCCCGAGTGGTTAATGGGGACGGACTGTAAATTCGTTGGCAATTTGTCTACGCTGGTTCAAATCCAGCTCGGCCCAAAAATTCGCCGATCCATCATGAGATTATTTCCAATTTGATTTGTTCTCCCGAAGCATCTGAAACTAGAAAGAAGTAAAAAAAAAAAATAGCTATTATCAATCGATTTGACGCGATTTGACAAACAACCAATAGGATTACTAGCAACCTGTTTCGTTCCCTCTAAAATCAATATTCGCATGGAGATTGATAGTAATATATCACCCCTTTCTCTCTTAGAATACGATGATTCTAGATAGAACTGAACTTGTTTGATTGAATGAAACCGTTCAAAATATGTAGGCCCCACGCCTTATTTATCTGGGATTGTAGTTCAATCGGTCAGAGCACCGCCCTGTCACGGCGGAAGCTGCGGGTTCGAGCCCCGTCAGTCCCGACCTAGAATCTGATGAATCCATCAATTCATCTCTCTATTTTCTGTGAAGAGGGACACGGAGCAGGATCTCCTTCCCGGTGCTGGGTCCTTATTTCTTTTTTGCTTTCCTTTGCCTTTTGGTAATTTCAAGTCATTCAATTTGTACCGTACCGATTGATGGGATGTGGGAGAGACCTATTTAGATTGCTACAATTATTGGTAGCACCCTATTCAATTAAGGATTCCGGGAAATGCCGTACTTGTCTGGGTTTTTCGCTTGCCCCTGATCCATTTTATAGAATAAACATATGTTTTACAGGAGCACAGACACCAATTAGGATTCATATTTTGTTTTTGTACGATACAAAATCAACCCCACTTTCACATAGTTAACCCGGCGGAATGCTTGAAAGGTTCAAAGTACCCCCACTCCCCCTAACTCCGAGTTTCAAGTTTATAGAAAATAAATTTCTAATTGGAAATAATCTATCGCACTCTCAATTCATATTGAATTTTTCATATTATATATCTGTTCTAGGACCGAAAAAGGGGGTATTACTAAAAGAAAGATCAAACAAGGATCTACCAGACTTAGCTTAGTGAGGGAATGGATAATCCTTTTTCTTCCTATTTGAAAGGTCCTATGGAAGAAAGAACAAATTACAAAACAGTCAATTTGTCAAAGTATTGGATCTTTTCTATTGGGATCCGTCCTTATCAAACCTCTTTGTCTTATAAGGAAATTGGGTCATAAAAAACAAAGTTTCGAACGGAATTCCCTCTTTATTTCCATTTCACTTCTACAATATTGATTGGGTTTGTGATCAACGGAAGTGTAAGATAGGTCATATGGTCGTTATATGATTCTATAAAGAAGACGGGGGGGTATAGAAAATAAAAGGAACAAAGAATGAAAAACCAAAGAGGATTCTTGATTGGATCAGGAATTCCATTTTTTATTGCGTATGTATCAAAGATCTTCCTATGTTATACTATTCAATTCTTGATGAAAAATTGATTTGATAGCTGAGATATTGTTATTCATGACATTGATCCAATTTAATACCATCGGGGGGAATTGCATACTATCGAAGTGAGAGACAAAAGATTTAGACTCTCTATGGGATTAGATCCCGAGTTATTATGAAATAAAAAAAAAAATGATAAAATCAAATTATGGAAGTAAATATTCTCGCATTTATTGCTACTGCATTGTTCATTCTAATCCCTACGGCTTTTTTACTTATCATTTACGTAAAAACGGTCAGTCAAAAGGATTAATTTGAATCAAGCCCGGCTTCTTAGTCCTTATCAATTGATGGAATAAATGAAAGGAGATTTTAATCTCTAGTCTTAAATGAGCGGACTAGAATCAACAGTTATAGTATATGAAATCCGATAGATAGTATGGTAGAAAGAAATAGATCTATTTCTTTCTACCATACTAAATGTCTATTATTCTATATTCTAGAAAGTGAGACTGATGATTCGGCTGTAGAAATATATATAATATAGGATTCATTTCCTATTGAATATGGATCCATCTATAATATGGATATTCATCCAGGTACATATAAATCAGGTACATAAAAATCACATATGTCTAATGTATATATAAAAAGTCACCCCCAATTCTGACATAATATCCTAAGAATTCGAGTTTTTTGATCCATCCATTTGATTTGTCGTGATTCCAACCAATCCGAGATAACCGAATGTCCGCTTTGACTCTTATGTCTTATATGTCGTGCGTTGCGGCTCTAATTACTCGGTTTCTTATTTTTTCCAATAGGGAGGGACCCAGGGAGCTGTCGAAGAAATCAAATCAATAGAGGAAGGTCTGGGCATATACCGAATAAAATTCTAGAAAAAAAAAAGAAAGCGAGTAATCCCCTTTTTCTCAATCAATCTGACAAAACAAAATGGACCATTAAGAGATGAGTCAAGCAATTCTATGGGAAATTGTTCAGACAGATTGAGAAAAATCGTAGTAGATTCCAACTATTTCTAACGTGTGAACCATGATATGGACTGAGTCAATAAAGCGTAAATTCAATATGATTTCTCATTTCTAAGAGTCTAAATGCTTGAGCAATAAAGAGGGAAACAAATAAAAAAGGGGGCGGGTTTTTACTCATTGTAATATCCATATCTGATTCTGTTAATAGCTAGTAGCTAGAGTTCATCAAAATAGGAACATGGGATGAATTGAAATATTTCAAATATTTCTTTGATTAAAAAGATATTCTTCATATCTTGCATTTCTAATTTGGAAAAAGGATCTCCTTTTTTTTTATTAATTGAAAAAACGCTTTTGGAGAATGATCTATGAAAGAGACTATTGATAAAGTTCGATTACTCAACTCAATTAGCCGTTACTCTAGAGTCCACTTCTTCCCCATACTACGAGTGAAAGGGAAAATGTAAAGACTACCATTAATGCAGCCCAAGCAAGACTTACTATATCCATATGAATTATGTCTCCTATCTCTATCTCTATAGAATATGAAGATATTCTCCCCTTATTGATCACTAATAATAATCAACTCGATCGATGGCGCAGAGGCAAAAAGGAATTCTAACCGAAGGAAGGTTATTGATGAAGCAATCCAATAAATCTACCCATAACAAGTTCTTATACTGAATTTGTTTGATTCCCCGTTTCACTATCTAATTCAAGGCTCAGTCAGTATAGACTACACTATTAATGTAAGTCCTCACAGCCTAGTTCTTCTATACCATAATCCTCCTTCGAATCCTCGTCGCAAGGATTGACAGCTTTTTATAAAATAGAAAAGCCCCTATTCTGAAAATTGAATAAGTATTGGCAGTTCTAAGTTCTAGCCCTTTTCCTCTGCTTTTGCTGGGCAAGAATTGGGTCATTTGTCTGCTATCAAGAAAGGCATTTCGAGTTTTTATTGGTCAGGCGACACCCGGATTTGAACTGGGGAAAAGGGATTTGCAGTCCCCCGCCTTACCGCTCGGCCATGCCGCCAAAACGAAAAATATAGGGAGATTGGCATTTTTTACATTTTTTATTGGATTCGATGAATCCCATTCTCCTTATGCCTTTTCTAATAAATCTCAAAACCCTTTTTCTTTTTTTTGTTTTTTATTGAAAGAGAAAACAGAAAAGCCAAATTTTCTTTTCTGTCACAGAAATTCAAAAGAAAGGAAAATTGGAACCATTAACTATAGACTGTGAATTCATGAAAGTTTTGTTTTTTTTTTTATCTCAAATAGCCTTTCCTTAGTGTCATAAGACAATAAAATTGAGACACAACCCATCAGTGCCAATTATTTTCACTAATTGAATCCTTTTCACTTACAATAATAACAAGAATTATGTGTATATGTCAACCATATAACAAAAATTATTACGCAGATATACCTAATTAGATATCTTATTTATATATGATATTCCTAGAAAGCGATTAAGGGAATGGCCGTGCTTCCGTTCTTCAAAGACTGTCAATCCTTGCGACGAGGATTCGAAGATTGAATCTATTGAATATCCAATAGAAATTAGGATATATAGCGCGGTTGCCAAAGTAAGTAGAATTTGGATAGGCGATTATAGGGATAGCTAAATAGCTGCGTGTTCTTACTAAATACAGTTCCTCTTGCGCACTCCAATTGGATTCCACGAATTCAACTAAGAAACACACCCTATCTCTTCTCTGCGGATCATTTCTGCCTTTATTGCATTCATAGATAGAGCAGGGATCAAAAATCCTGAGTCCATTTACTTTTTTGGTATCCAGCGGGCTCATAATATCATAATAGATAGAAATAGCATCCCTTTTTCTATTCTATTATTACTTTTCTATTCATCTATACAAGATTCCCTAATATAAGTCTAAGTGGCAGAATTTTTTTTTGTTCGGGAATGTTTTATTTTCTCAAGCCATTTCCATTTATTTCTATCTCTTGCAAATTCAAATTTGAGTAGAAAATTCTCTTTCTTTCTTTCTCCGCTCATATTTTAGATATTCCATATATATATGAAGTTGTTTAAAATAAGATTTTATGTGATTCAGTAAACAGAATATCCAGTCCATCATTGCTAGATCGATCCATATGGTTCGATGAAGAATGAGCCAATGAATGGGATTTTTTTGATAAATAGGAAACAAAAGTAAAGATGCTTCGAGATACAAACGAGGGAATGTCCACAGTACCTGGGTTTAGTCAGATACAATTTGAGGGATTTTGTAGGTTCATCAATCAGGGTTTGATGGAAGAATTTGATAAGTTTCCAAAAATTGAGGATAGAGATCAAGAAATGGAATTTCAATTATTTGTGGAAAGATATCAATTGCAAGAGCCTTTAATAAAAGAAATAGATGCTGTGCATGGATCACTCACATATTGTTCGGAATTATATGTACCCGCAGGCTTAAGTTGGAAAACCGGCAAGGATACGCAAGAACAAAACCTATTTATTGGAAACATTCCTCTCATGAATTCCCTGGGAACCTCTATAGTAAATGGAATATACAGAATAGTGATCAATCAAATAGTGCAAAGTCCCGGTATTTATTACCGTTCAAAATTGGACTATACCGGAATTTCGGTCTATACCGCTACCATAATATCAGATTGGGGAGGAAGATCAGAATTAGAGATTGATAGAAAAGCACGGATATGGGCGCGCGTGAGTAGGAAACAAAAAATATCTATTCTAGTCCCATCATCAGCTATGGGTTCGAATCTAAGAGAAATTCTAGAAAATGTTTGCTACCCAGAAATTTTCGTGTCTTTTCCGAATGATAAGGAGAAAAAAAAAATGGGGTCAAAAGAAAATGCTATTTTGGAATTTTATCAACAATTTGCTTGTGTCGGCGGGGACCCAGTATTTTCTGAGTCCTTATGTAAGGAATTACAAAAGAAATTTTTTCAACAAAGATGTGAATTAGGAAGGGTTGGGCGACGAAATATGAACCGGAGATTGAATCTTGATATACCTCAGAACATTACATTTTTGTTACCACGGGATGTATTGGCAGCTGCGGATCACTTGATCGGAATGAAATTTGGAATGGGTACGCTTGACGATATGAATCACTTGAAAAATAAACGTATTCGTTCTGTAGGGGATCTTTTACAGGATCAATTCGGAGTGGCTATGGTTCGTTTAGAATATGCGGTTCGAAAAACTCTAGGTGGAGCAATTAAGCAAAAAAGGATACCAACTCCTCATTATTTGGTAACTTCAACTCTATTAACAACCACTTATGAATCCTTTTTTGGCCTACACCCCCTATCTCAAGTTTTTGATCAAACAAATCCATTGACACAAATAGTTCATGGGCGAAAATTCAGTTATTTGGGTCCTGGGGGGTTGACAGGGCGAACTGCTAGTTTTCGGATACGAGACATCCATCCTAGTAACTATGGGCGTATTTGCCCAATTGATACATCTGAAGGAATCAATGTTGGACTCGTTGGATCCTTAGCAATTCATGCGAGGCTTGGTCATTGGGGATCTTTAGAAAGACCGTTTTATGAAATTTCTGAGAGATCAAAAAAGGGGCGGGTGCTTTATTTATCCCCAAGTCTGGATGAATACTATATGGTAACGTCAGGAAATTCTTTAGCAGTAAATCGTGGTATTACGGAAGAGCAGGGTGTTCCGGCTCGATACCGTCAAGAATTCCTGACTATTGCATGGGAAGAGATTCAGCTTCGAAGCATTTTTCCCTTCCAATATTTTTCTATTGGAGCCTCCCTCATTCCTTTTGTCGAGCACAATGATGCGAATCGGGCTTTAATGAGTTCTAATATGCAACGTCAAGCAGTTCCGCTTTCTCGATCCGAGAAGTGCATTGTTGGAACTGGGTTAGAAGGCCATGTGGCTCTAGATTCGGGGGTTTCCGTTATAGCCGAACACGGGGGAAAGGTCATTTATGCCAATACTGACAAGATCATTTTATCAGGTAATGGAGACACTCTAAGCATTCCCTTGCTTAGGTATCAACGTTCCAACAAAAATACTTGTATGCATCAAAAAACCCGGGTTCCGCGGGGTAAATGCATTAAAAAAGGACAAATTTTAGCGGAGGGTACTGCTACAACTGGCGGCGAACTCGCTTTAGGAAAAAATATATTAGTGGCTTATATGCCCTGGGAGGGCTACAATTTTGAGGATGCAGTACTCATTAGCGAACGTCTGGTATATGCAGATATTTATACTTCTTTTCATATACGGAAATATGAAATTCAGATTCATGTGACAAGCCAAGGTCCCGAAAGAATCACTAATGACATACCGTACTTAGAGGCCCATTTACTTCGCAATTTAGATAAAAGTGGAATTGTGATGCTGGGCTCTTGGGTAGAAACGGGCGATGTTTTAGTAGGCAAATTAACGCCGCAGATGGCGAAAGAATCCTCATCTGCCCCGGAAGCTAGATTATTACGAGCCATACTTGGTATTCCGGTATCCACCACAAAGGAAACGTGTCTAAAATTACCCATAGGTAGCAGAGGTCGAGTTATTGATGTGAGATGGGTCCATAAAAAAGGGGGTTACAGTTATAATCCAGAAACGATTCGTGTATATATTTCACAGAAACGTGCAATCAAAGTAGGTGATAAAGTAGCAGGAAGGCATGGGAATAAAGGTATCATTTCCAAAATTTTGCCTATACAAGATATGCCCTATCTGCAAGATGGAACACCTGTTGATATGGTCTTCAATCCATTAGGAGTACCTTCACGAATGAATGTAGGGCAGATATTTGAGTGTTCGCTCGGGTTAGCGGGGGATCTGCTAGACAGGCATTATCGAATAGCGCCCTTTGATGAGAGATATGAGCAAGAGGCTTCGAGAAAACTCGTGTTTTCTGAATTATATGAAGCCGGTAAGCGAACAGCGAATCCATGGGTATTTGAACCCGAATATCCGGGAAAAAGCAGAATATTTGATGGAAGAACGGGGGATCCTTTCGAACAACCTGTTTTAATAGGAAAGGCCTATATCTTGAAATTAATTCATCAAGTTGATGATAAAATCCATGGGCGTTCCACTGGAAAGTACGCGCTTGTTACACAACAAGCTCTTAGAGGAAGAGCCAAACAAGGGGGACAGCGGGTAGGAGAAATGGAAGTTTGGGCTCTAGAGGGATTTGGTGTTGCTCATATCTTACAAGAGATGCTTACTTATAAATCTGATCATGTTCGAGCTCGTCAGGAAGTACTTGATACTACGATCAATGGAGGAAGGATAGCTAAGCCAGAGAAGGATGCTCCAGAATCTTTTCGATTGCTAGTTCGAGAACTACGATCTTTGGCTCTAGAAATGAACCATTTCCTTGTATCTGAGAAGAACTTCCAGATTAATAGGAAGGAAGTTTGATTGGAATGAATCAGAATTTTTCTTCTATGATCGACCGATATAAACATCAACAACTTCGAATTGGATCAGTTTCTCCTCAACAAATAATTGCCTGGGCTAATAAAATCCTACCTAATGGAGAGGTGGTTGGAGAGGTGACAAAACCCCATACTTATCATTACAAAACCAATAAACCGGAAAAGGATGGATTGTTTTGTGAAAGAATTTTTGGGCCTATAAAAAGTGGAATTTGTGCTTGTGGAAATTATCGAGTAATCAGAGATACAAAAGAAGAACCGAAATTTTGCGAACAATGTGGAGTCGAGTTTGTTCATACTCGGGTACGACGATATCAAATGGGATACATTAAACTGGCATGCCCAGTAACTCATGTGTGGTATTTGAAACGTCTTCCTAGTTATATCGCGAATCTTTTAGATAAACCGCTTAAAGAATTAGAGGGCCTCGTATACTGCGATGTGTGATTTGATCGAAATTTTGATTTTACAGATTCGGAATAAGAAACTGTCATCCCGTTCAATCTCATTGGGATGCCCCAGCTCTGACATGTCTCTTGGGAGGAGCAGCATGAAACTCAGAATCCTATTATGGGTGTATTCAATACTCTCAAAATAAGGGGAATTGATCTATGGTTGATTCCATAACAGATAAATAGGAATTGCTAGTTGTACCTCGTTAAAAAGACTTCTTTACGTGGAATTAATCATTCCATATAGAAAGAATTTCTCTTCAAGTAAACAAATATGGCATGGTTGCGAAAGCCTATCTATCGCATATAGGCTTTAAATCATGACATAACCGTCGAGGTTAAGTAGGGACCTAAAAGATCGAACAGAACGATACATAGACAAGTAAATTCCTTCTGAGTTCCGAGGTATTCTTTTAAGAAGGGGATTCCTCATTCGAAGGGAAGTAGACTACTCAATAATTTCCCATTTCATTTATGTCCTAAATTGCCGAATCAGGAATTCATAAAATAGAAATAAAAAGGAAGGATGTATTAATGAAATGTTGGTTGGTCCTCACCGGAAACTTGAGTAAGGAGTAGATCTTGTTGGGGTTTTCTAGAAAAAAAAAAAATGGGAAAGCGAGAGCCCCCCTTTATCGTTATTTGGCGTAACTACTTGAGCCGGATGAGAGGAAACCCTCACGTCCGATTTTGAAGGGGGGGAAATCCTATAGGAACCTATCCCAATTTTTCCTTTGCGAGGCCTGTTGCTAAAAAACCCACTTTCTTACGATTACGAGGTTCATTCGAATACGAAATACAATCTTGGAAATACAGCATCCCACCTTTTTTTACTACTCAAGGTTTCGATAAATTTCGAAATAGAGAAATCTCGACTGGGGCAGGTGCTATCAGAGAACAATTAGCCGATCTGGATTTGGGACTTATTAGAGATTCTTCATTGGTCGAATGGAAAGACTTAGGGGGCGAAGGGCCCGCCGGTAATGAATGGAAAGAGAGAAAAATTGGAAGAAGAAAGGTTTTTTTGGTTAGACGCATGGAATTAGCTAAGCATTTTATTCGAACAAATGTAGAACCA